TACTGTATGTATATATGTACATATATTACATACATAGATACATGTATGCATAGGAACTCATTCAAGAACAAGATCTTGGATTTACTTAAGAAAATAAGTGAAGTCAGAAGTAAAGTCTAGGGTCAAATGCCCTTTTTGATAAATACCAATACAGTGAATTGTTTCAAGATCGATATAACTTTCTGTATTGTTTTTGCTTTTATTTTATCGATCCATCAGAACAAGATTTACTTGATACGTGTACCAACACGACGACATAGATTTACGAAATTTGATTGAATGATGTCTTATCTGAACAAATCAATTAGTGTAAATTGAATAAATGAAACTTCTATCCTGTTAGGCCAATCACTACTTGAACTAAAAGAATACTATAAACTAAAAGAATACTATACTTCTTCGGTTTATATATTTTATTTATATAATTATATAATAATAATATTTTATATTTATATAATAATAATAAAATAATATAATAATAATAAAATAATAATAATAAAATTAATAAAATAAAAATATATAATTTAATGTATATAATGAATGTAATGTATATAACTAATTTAATGGGATAATGGGGCATTTATGAACCATAAAAAATTATTAAAAATTCTAATTATATAGAATCGTGAAAGTGGGAAAGGTCTTTCGGATCTAATCATACCATTACGTTATTATATTATTTATATATTTTTTTGTATTGACAATTCCGAAAAACTGATGATACTATGATCATAGCCTGGTGGTGGTCGGGCGGGTATGCCCCTATCGTCTAGCGGTTCAGGACATCTCTCTTTCAAGGAGGCAGCGGGGATTCGACTTCCCCTGGGGGTAGGGTACTGCGAAAGTAAGTTGATCGTGGATTATCAATTATCAAAAAACCCATATCCATATCATCATATCCATATCATATATATATCAAATTATATATATATATATAATTTGATATAATTTATGATATATAATTAATTTAGTTATAATTTATATAAAATTTTAATTTATTTATTTTATATAATTATAATTGAATTGATTCTTCCTGGGTCGATGCCCGAGCGGTTAATGGGGACGGACTGTAAATTCGTTGACAATATGTCTACGCTGGTTCAAATCCAGCTCGGCCCAAAAATTCTCCGCTTTCTTTTGAGTATGATATAACCAATTTATTTTCCAGAAATGCCCAATATGGAAGAATAAAGAAAAGAGTTGAATTTTTGTTGTTTTTTCTCATTGAAAGGTTGATAATCAATCTTGTAGCAATAAAAGGAATCACGGGATTACTAGTTAAACCGCGTTACTCTTACTATATTACTAGATAGAGTATAGTCCATATCTATTCTATGTAGATATCCGTATATCATTCGTGTCTATGTTACAACACAGCAAATAGAATGCTCTTATGATATCACAAGAATATGTATGCTGTACATCCTATTGGGATTGTAGTTCAATTGGTCAGAGCACCGCCCTGTCAAGGCGGAAGCTGCGGGTTCGAGCCCCGTCAGTCCCGAACTAGGATCCGACGATCCGATATCGATTCATAAAAAAAGCTTAGAGTTCAACGCGTTATTTTTTCTATTGCACTTCTACTACTTGGGTCTATAGCCAATAGAATATAGGTCATATGATATCTCATCAGATAATTTGTATAAGTCTAAGGAAAGATATTGTATAAAGAAGAGGGCTGTTTATAGAAAAGAGTGGAAAAGGATGATAAATTCAGTAGGATTCTTTATCGGATCAGAAATCCCATTTTTACTTGGTATGGATAAAAGATCTTCCTATGTTATACTATTCAATTCTCGACGATGAGTCGATTTGATATATTAGATATTGTTATTCATAACATTGATCCGATTCAGTATCATTAGGATGCAATTCATCCCATTTAAATTACAGCAGTCAATTTTCTCATCTCTATGGGATTAGATCCCGAGTTATTGCGAAGAAAAAAACAATAAGATTATGGAAGTAAATATTCTCGCATTTATTGCTACTGCATTGTTTATTCTAGTTCCTACTGCTTTTTTACTTATCATCTATGTAAAAACAGTCAGTCAAAATGATTAAGTTGACTGATATTTTGACTTCTTATCAATGATTTAAGAAAAGGATTTAAACTCCAAGTCTTAAATGAAATGATCGGACTGGAATCGACAGTATCTGAGATAGTATGGTAGAAAGAACTAAACTATATAATTTAAATATATATCTTTCTACCACACTATCTAGTATTATAGACTATCTATTATTATATAAATTTTGATACAGATATAGGCTTGATAACATAGATCAATTTCCAATACGTATGTACAATTATTTATGTAAAGTAAATATAAATAAAATATGTAAAAAAGCACTCTAATTCTATTTATATTATATTTAATTATATTTATTTATTTATTTTATATATTTTTTATTTTATATATTTATATTTATTTTCGTCTTCGTCGCAACAGCCATTTATATGATTGATCAATCCGAAATAAATAAAAAATTAATTGAAGGTCAACTGTTCTATCCTAATTTCTAGGCTTCTTATAATTTTAATAAAATAAGGATCCCGAAATAGATCAAAACAATCAATGTAGGAAGAAAAGTATGGGTATTTATTTTATATAAAATTATATAAAAGAAAACCAAGGAATCTTTTTTTTTTACCATTCCCAAGAAGTCATCGATTGAGCTATAAACAGATGGTCCATGAAGTTCTATGGTAACTTCTTCGTATCTGGAAAAGGGGTAGTAGATTCGTTGATTTGTCATGCTTAAATATGACATTAGATGAGTCGATAAAGCCTAAAAAAAATAAATAAAATTTCTAGAAGTCTAAAATGTTAAATGTTATGATATATAGATCGCTCAACACAAGCAAGATTTTTTACGCGTAGGACCTGTTTTGTTTGGACAATTACTAAGAGCTTGCAGTAGAAAGTATGTATCGCTGTAATAGCAGAACAACTTTCTCTTGGAACAGTAAAAGTGTAAAAGTAAAGAAAGAGGGGGAAACAAATAAAGGAAAAAGGAAAGGTTGCTTGTTTTTTATTGTAATATCTGTAATTCTGGTAAGAACCGGTTCATCAAATCAAAATAGAATAGAAAGAACTTGGGTGGAAAAAATCCTATCATATGTATTCTGTTGATTTGAGTTTCGAAATACAACTATGGTAATCATTCATTATTTGCTCGAATGATTATTATTCATTAGTGTATTTTCTTATTCATATTTTACTATAGTATAGTACAGTAGAATTTGAAAACAGAGGCATTTTGATTTTTACACAAAACAGTTCGTAAAATAAAACAACAATCAATTAAACAATTGATACAATTTGATTACTCAATTAATAGTACTTCTAAAGTCCACTCCTTCCCCATACTACGAGTGAAAGGGAGAATGTAAAGACTACCATTAAAGCAGCCCAAGCGAGACTTACTATATCCATGTGAATTATGTCTCCTATCCTTATGAAATGAAAGAATGATTCCATTATTGATCACTAATCATAGTGGAATCAATGGTGTAGAGTCAAAATGGAATCATGACTTAAGGCTGTTGATGAAGCAATCCCCAAAATACAGTCGTAACAAGTTCCTATATTAGGGTATTTCTGGCTGGGCTGGTAGAATCAGTAAAGATTAGGCACAAATACGATATACATGCTTTGGGAATATCAAGTGAATGCTCCTATCCTAATAAAATAAAATAAAACATGTAGGAATAGTAAGACTCACTGTTTGTTGACTTTTTTCATAACATAAAAAAAAAAAAATACATAAAAATAAACTATCAAGGTGGATAACTATCTATTCTATACCTATATTCTCTCTAAGCCTTACGGTTTCTCTTTCTGTGAAAGAATTTGAAATGCCATGCGATATTACATTTTTTTGTAATCTCCTGAAAGAAAAAATTGAACCTTTATTCTATCTCTATAAGGCCAACCAACTCTATCTCTATAAGGCCAACCAATCAATACGGATTGGTTGATTGAGCGCTGAGAATTTCTTGTGAATTTTGAGACAGAGTATCTCTATTCATTCCTTTACACAACTTAGAAATTGATTTCTCATCAGCCTATCTAATCCAATTCTATACTGAATCAGTAGACACTAACTACCTTAGTAGTGTAGAGTAAGTAATAAAATTAGGAAAATTTGATAGTCTTTCCTATCACCCATTTTGAATCCTAGAAGCAAAAAACGAGAGTCCTTTCTAGAACCTATGGATCGTTCTTAAAATCAAGTATTGACAAGGCCTAGGCCTTTACCTCTGTTTCTGTGGGGTTCGCCGATTTGGGTTTAGATCAGCAGGATAAGAAATCTCGAGTTTTTTGATCAGGCGACACCCAGACTTGAACTGGGGATAAAGGATTTGCAGTCCCCTGCCTTACCACTTGGCCATGTCGCCAAAACAATAAAAATGGATAGAAATTTTAAATTATATTATACTTATTTCTTTTCTAAATTTTTCCTAATTTGGGGTTTAATTTGGATCCAGAATTCCGTTGTACTTATCCTTTCCTTTTCTAAAGAATAATTCCTCTTTTTTTTGGACCTAATTGAGATCATTTTCTTCAATTGATTGTATCTTTATACATATTTATACCATTTATAAACTTTTCCTTTCTTTTCAAAAACAAAAAGAGAAAAAAAATGGGTTTATGACTGAAAAATTCAAGGCAAATTGAACCATTAACTATACTATTAACTTTGAATTAATGAACGATTTTGAAATTTGAGTTTATCTTTAATGATAAAGAAAATCAAATTTATTACTAATTTAGTACTAATCAATATAAAAATTCAATAAAATAAAAAAAAAATATAAATATAAAAAAAATATAAATAATAAATAATATATTATATAAATATATTATATAATATTATATAAAATATAAATAAATAAATATAAAAATATAAAATAATAATATAATTATAATAATAATATAATAATAATAATATATAAAAAAATTATAATTAAAATTAGAATTCTAAAATTCTAA